GCTAGCGTAGCTTAATTTAAAGCATGACACTGAAGATGTTAAGATGGGCCCTAGAAAGCCCCGCAGGCACAAAGGCTTGGTCCTGACTTTACTAACAGCTTTAACCAAACTTACACATGCAAGTATCCGCACCCCCGTGAGAATGCCCTACACACCCCGCCCGGGAATTAGGAGCCGGTATCAGGCACACCCCGTTAGCCCATGACACCTTGCTTAGCCACACCCCCAAGGGAACTCAGCAGTGATAAACATTAAGCCATAAGTGAAAACTTGACTTAGTTATGGTTTAGAGGACCGGTAAAACTCGTGCCAGCCACCGCGGTTATACGAGAGGTCCAAGTTGTTAGCCTCCGGCGTAAAGAGTGGTTAAAGTACAAGACATAAAACTGAGGTCGAACACCTTCAAGGCAGTTATACGCTCCCGAAGGCATGAAGCACAATCACGAAAGTAGCCTCACCCCACTTGAACCCACGAAAGCTAAGACACAAACTGGGATTAGATACCCCACTATGCTTAGCCCTAAACAATGATACTTACATACATCCACCATCCGCCCGGGTACTACGAGCATTAGCTTAAAACCCAAAGGACTTGGCGGTGCTTTAAAACCATCTAGAGGAGCCTGTTCTAGAACCGATAACCCCCGTTAAACCTCACCCCTTCTTGTTTATCCCGCCTATATACCACCGTCGTCAGCCTACCCTGTGAAGGACAAATAGTAGGCAAAGTTGGCACAGCCCAAAACGTCAGGTCGAGGTGTAGCGTATGAAGGGGGAAGAAATGGGCTACATTCTCTACCTAGAGAATAACGAACGGTGTAATGAAACATACACCTGAAGGAGGATTTAGCAGTAAGCAAGAAATAGAGTGTCTCGCTGAAACCGGCCATGAAGCGCGCACACACCGCCCGTCACTCTCCCCAAGCTACCTTCTGAATATAGCTAATAAAACATCCCACACAAAGGGGAGGCAAGTCGTAACATGGTAAGTGTACCGGAAGGTGCACTTGGAAAAACCAGAGTATAGCTTAAATTAGAAGAGCACCTCCCTTACACCGAGGAGATATCCGTGCAAATCGGGTTACCCTGACACCTAAAAGCTAGCCCCTCCTCAAAAAACAACAACCCAACATCAATACCCCCAAAAACACTTAACCAAACAAAACAAATCATTTTTTCTCCCCAGTATAGGCGATAGAAAAGGAACCCGGAGCAATAGACAAAGTACCGCAAGGGAACGCTGAAAGAGAAATGAAATAACCCAGTAAAGTATAAAAAAGCAGAGATTAAGCCTCGTACCTTTTGCATCATGTTTTAGTTAGCAAAATTTAGGCAAAGAGCACTTTAGTCTAACACCCCGAAACTGGATGAGCTACTCCGAGACAGCCTGTATAGGGCACATCCGTCTCTGTGGCAAAAGAGTGGAAAGAGCTCTGAGTAGAGGTGATAAACCTACCGAGTCCAGTAATAGCTGGTTGCCCGAGAACTGAGTCTAAGCTCAGCTTTTTGGTTTCTTAATTCACAGTCCTAATAATCAAACCGATTCCAAGAAACCAAAAAAGTTAGTCAAAGGGGGTACAGCCCCTTTGATGTAAGAAACAACTTTTTTAGGAGGATAAGGATCATAATAACAAAGGTAATGTGTTTAGGTGGGCCTAAAAGCAGCCACCCTGTAGAAAGCGTTAAAGCTCAAACACAACATCACCACTAATACCGATAACCCATCCTAACCCCTAAGCCCTATCGGGCCTTTCTATGCCCCCATAGAAGAGATCATGCTAATATGAGTAATAAGGGGCCTGACCCCCTCCTGGCACAAGTGTATATCAGAACGAACCCCCACTGAAACTTAACGGTCCCAACCAAAGAGGGCAATGAGAACAAAATTAAACAACCAGAAAACTACCCACCAAAATACCGTTAACCCTACACTGGTGTGCTCAACAGGAAAGACTAAAAGAAAAAGAAGGAACTCGGCAAACCCACAAGCCTCGCCTGTTTACCAAAAACATCGCCTCTTGCAAAAACAATGAATAAGAGGTCCCGCCTGCCCTGTGACTATATGTTTAACGGCCGCGGTATTTTGACCGTGCAAAGGTAGCGCAATCACTTGTCCTTTAAATGGGGACCTGTATGAATGGCACGACGAGGGCTTAACTGTCTCCTTTTTCAGGTCAATGAAATTGATCTTCCCGTGCAGAAGCGGGAATAATTACATAAGACGAGAAGACCCTATGGAGCTTCAGACATAAAACAGACCATGTTAAACGACCTTGAAAATAAGAACAAACTAAATGGCCCCTGTTTGAATGTTTTTGGTTGGGGCGACCGCGGGGCAACAAAAAACCCCCATGTGGAATGAAAACACCTTTTTAAAACCAAGAGCAACTGCTCTAAGTAACAGAAAATCTGACCAAACAGATCCGGCCTAGCCGATCAACGAACCGAGTTACCCTAGGGATAACAGCGCAATCCTCTTCTAGAGTCCATATCGACAAGAGGGTTTACGACCTCGATGTTGGATCAGGACATCCTAATGGTGCAGCCGCTATTAAGGGTTCGTTTGTTCAACGATTAAAGTCCTACGTGATCTGAGTTCAGACCGGAGTAATCCAGGTCAGTTTCTATCTATGACGTGACCTTTTCTAGTACGAAAGGACCGAAAAGGAGGAGCCCCTGCTTAAAGCACGCTCCCCTCTCACCTGTTGCAATCAACTAAAATAGATAAGAGAGCACAAAACCTAGTCAAAGAACATGACTTGTTAGGGTGGCAGAGCCCGGTAAATGCAAAAGACCTAAGCCCTTTAGACAGAGGTTCAACTCCTCTCCTTAACTATGATTACTACACTCATCACCCACATCCTGAACCCCTTAGCCTTCATTGTCCCCGTCCTCCTAGCCGTTGCCTTCCTAACCCTCCTAGAACGAAAAGTTCTCGGATATATACAACTACGTAAAGGCCCTAACATTGTAGGACCCTATGGACTTCTACAGCCCATTGCAGATGGCGTAAAGCTCTTCATTAAAGAGCCCGTTCGACCCTCGACTGCTTCCCCTATCCTATTTATTGTAACCCCAATACTCGCCCTCACCCTGGCCATGACCCTGTGAGCCCCAATACCCCTCCCTTATCCAGTTCTAGACCTGAACCTGGCTATCCTTTTCGTCCTTGCTCTGTCTAGTCTGGCGGTCTACTCAATCCTTGGCTCAGGTTGAGCCTCAAATTCAAAATATGCCCTGGTAGGGGCCCTACGAGCAGTTGCACAAACAATTTCCTATGAGGTAAGCCTTGGATTAATCCTTCTCTCCCTCATCATCTTTACAGGAAGCTTTACACTCCAAACATTTAATATCGCCCAAGAAAGCATCTGACTGGTTATCCCAGCATGGCCCCTCGCCGCAATGTGGTATATCTCAACCCTGGCAGAGACAAACCGTGCCCCCTTTGACCTCACTGAGGGAGAATCCGAACTAGTCTCTGGTTTTAACGTCGAATACGCAGGAGGCCCCTTCGCCCTGTTTTTCCTTGCGGAGTACGCCAACATTTTGTTCATAAATACCCTCTCTGCTACCTTATTCCTAGGAGCCTCCCACATCCCAACAATCCCAGAACTAACCGCAGCTAATTTAATAACTAAAGCAGCCTTACTCTCCCTGGTCTTCTTGTGAGTACGAGCCTCCTACCCTCGGTTTCGGTATGACCAGTTAATACACCTCATTTGAAAGAACTTCCTCCCCCTCACACTAGCCCTCGTAATTTGACACCTTGCCCTCCCAATTTCATTTGCAGGCCTCCCCCCTCAAATGTAGCTAGGAGCTGTGCCTGAAACAAAGGACCACTTTGATAGAGTGAATCATGAGGGTTAAATTCCCTCCAGCTCCTTAGAAAGAAGGGATTTGAACCCAACCCGGAGAGATCAAAACTCTCAGTGCTTCCACTACACCACTTTCTAGTAAAGTCAGCTAAATTAAGCTTTTAGGCCCATACCCTAAAAATGTAGGTTAAAATCCTTCCTTTGCTAATGAGCCCTTACATTACAGCCTCCTTGTTATTCGGTTTACTCCTAGGCACATCAATCACTGTGACCAGCTCACACTGACTGATCGCCTGAATAGGCCTGGAAATCAACACCCTCGCCATCATCCCCCTAATAGCACAACACCACCACCCGCGAGCAGTAGAAGCGACAACCAAATATTTTCTTACACAAGCCACTGCAGCAGCAATACTTCTTTTTGCCAGCACAACAAATGCCTGACTCACAGGAGAATGGGAACTACAACAAATGTCCCACCCCCTCCCCTCAACAATAATCATCATTGCTCTTGCCCTAAAAATCGGGCTGGCCCCCCTTCACACATGACTCCCAGAAGTCCTACAAGGACTAGATCTGACTACCGGACTCATCCTATCCACATGACAAAAGCTTGCACCATTTGCCCTATTACTTCAGTTACAACCTAACAACCCAACCCTACTAATTATACTAGGGCTATCGTCTATACTAGTTGGAGGATGAGGGGGACTCAACCAAACCCAGCTACGAAAAATCCTAGCCTACTCATCCATCGCCCACCTTGGCTGAATAATCGTAGTCCTGCAATTTTCCCCAACCCTCACCTTCTTAACCCTCATTTTATACCTAATTATAACATCTTCCTCCTTCCTCATCTTCATGCTTAACAAAACTACAACTATTAACTCCCTAGCAACATCATGGGCCAAAGCCCCCACCATGACAGCCCTAACCCCCCTTGTCCTCTTATCACTAGGAGGGCTCCCCCCTTTAACAGGCTTCATGCCAAAGTGACTCATTCTCCAAGAACTAACTAAACAAGACCTTGCCCCCACAGCCACCCTCGCAGCCCTCAGCGCCCTTCTAAGTCTTTATTTTTACCTCCGCCTCTCATACGCCATGACCCTAACCATGGCCCCCAACAACCTCATAGGGACCCTCCCTTGACGGACCTCCACCGTACAACAAACCCTCCCAACCGCAATCCTCGTCTCTTCCTCCATGCTACTACTGCCCCTTACCCCCGGCCTTCTAACACTCTTTAACCTCTAAGAGACTTAGGTTAGCACAAGACCAAGAGCCTTCAAAGCTCTCAGCGGGAGTGAAAATCTCCCAGTCCCTGATAAGACTTGCGGGACACTACCCCACATCTCCTGCATGCAAAACAGACACTTTAATTAAGCTAAAGCCTTCCCTAGATAGGTAGGCCTCGATCCTACAAAGTCTTAGTTAACAGCTAAGCGCCCAAACCAACGAGCATCTATCTACCTTTCCCCGCCTGCCCTAGCAAAAGGCGGGGAAAGCCCCGGCAGACGTCAATCTGCTTCTTTAGATTTGCAATCTAACATGTAACACCCCAGGGCTTGGTAGAAAGAGGGATTTAACCTCTGTACATGGGACTACAATCCACCGCTTAACACTCAGCCATTCTACCTGTGGCAATCACACGCTGATTTTTCTCAACCAATCACAAAGACATCGGCACCCTTTACCTGGTATTTGGTGCCTGAGCCGGAATAGTAGGGACGGCCCTAAGCCTCCTTATTCGGGCAGAACTAAGCCAGCCCGGCGCACTCCTAGGTGACGACCAAATTTATAATGTAATCGTCACAGCCCATGCATTCGTAATAATTTTCTTTATAGTAATACCAATTATGATCGGTGGCTTCGGAAACTGATTAATCCCACTTATAATCGGAGCCCCTGATATAGCATTCCCACGAATGAACAACATAAGCTTCTGACTCTTACCCCCCTCTTTCCTTCTTCTGCTTGCCTCTTCGGGGGTAGAAGCCGGGGCCGGAACAGGATGGACCGTGTACCCCCCTCTAGCCGGGAATTTAGCACACGCAGGAGCCTCCGTAGACCTAACCATTTTCTCCCTCCATCTCGCAGGTGTCTCCTCAATCCTAGGGGCTATTAACTTTATCACCACAATTATTAATATGAAGCCCCCTGCCATTTCACAATACCAAACACCCCTGTTTGTGTGAGCCGTGCTTATTACTGCAGTCCTTCTTCTACTTTCCCTCCCCGTACTTGCAGCAGGTATCACAATGCTTCTTACAGACCGAAACCTAAACACCACCTTCTTTGACCCGGCAGGGGGAGGAGACCCCATCCTCTACCAGCACTTATTCTGATTCTTCGGCCACCCTGAAGTATATATTCTTATTCTTCCTGGCTTCGGAATGATTTCACATATTGTAGCTTACTACGCCGGCAAAAAAGAACCTTTCGGCTACATGGGAATGGTTTGGGCCATGATGGCCATCGGTCTGCTAGGCTTTATTGTCTGAGCCCACCACATGTTTACAGTAGGGATGGATGTTGACACCCGAGCATACTTCACCTCTGCCACAATAATTATTGCCATTCCTACCGGAGTCAAAGTATTTAGCTGACTAGCCACTCTTCATGGCGGATCAATTAAATGAGAAACTCCAATACTCTGAGCACTCGGATTTATTTTCCTTTTTACAGTAGGGGGCCTCACAGGTATCGTACTTGCCAACTCTTCCCTTGACATCGTCCTCCATGATACTTACTACGTAGTTGCCCACTTCCACTACGTACTCTCTATGGGAGCAGTCTTTGCTATTATAGGAGCTTTTGTACACTGATTCCCCCTGTTCTCCGGCTACACCCTCCACAGTACCTGAACTAAGATTCATTTTGGTGTAATGTTTATTGGAGTAAACCTAACCTTCTTCCCTCAACACTTCCTAGGGCTCGCAGGCATGCCTCGTCGTTACTCAGACTATCCTGATGCCTATACACTTTGAAACACAGTCTCGTCTATTGGCTCCCTAATCTCCCTCGTAGCAGTTATTATGTTCCTGTTTATCCTCTGAGAAGCCTTCGCCGCCAAACGAGAAGTCGAATCAGTTGAACTAACAATAACAAACGTAGAATGACTCCATGGGTGTCCTCCCCCTTACCACACATTTGAAGAGCCTGCATTCGTACAAGTTCAACCTTTATATCGAGAAAGGGAGGAATCGAACCCCCGTAGGCTGGTTTCAAGCCAACCACAAAGCCACTCTGTCACTTTCTTCATAAGACACTAGTAAAACAGAAATTACACTGCCTTGTCAAGGCAGAATTGTGGGTTAAACCCCCGCGTGTCTTGCCCAATGGCACATCCTTCACAACTAGGATTTCAAGATGCAGCTTCACCCGTTATAGAAGAACTCCTTCACTTCCACGACCACGCTTTAATAATTGTATTCCTAATCAGCACACTAGTACTTTACATTATTGTTGCTATAGTATCCACGAAACTAACCAATAAATACATCTTAGACTCCCAAGAAATTGAAATTATCTGAACCATTCTACCCGCTATCATTCTTATCCTCATTGCTCTTCCTTCCCTACGAATTCTCTACCTGATAGATGAAATTAACGACCCACACCTAACAGTCAAAGCCATGGGCCACCAATGATACTGAAGCTACGAATACACAGACTATGATGACCTTAACTTCGACTCATATATGGTGCCAACACAAGACCTAGCACCCGGTCAATTCCGCCTACTAGAAACAGACCACCGCATGGTTGTCCCCGTAGACTCCCCCATTCGAGTCCTAGTCTCAGCAGAAGACGTACTACATTCATGAGCCGTTCCATCTCTTGGAGTTAAAATGGATGCCGTCCCAGGACGACTAAATCAGACAGCCTTCATTGCATCCCGACCAGGAGTTTTCTACGGCCAATGCTCCGAAATTTGTGGCGCCAACCACAGCTTTATACCCATCGTTGTTGAAGCCGTCCCCCTAGAACACTTCGAAAACTGATCCTCCCTAATACTTGAAGACGCCTCACTAAGAAGCTAAAACGGGTATAGCGTTAGCCTTTTAAGCTAAAAAATGGTGCCCCCCAAGCACCCTTAGTGGCATGCCCCAACTCAACCCTGCACCTTGATTTGCCATTTTAATATTCTCGTGATTAGTTTTCCTCGTCTTCCTGCCCCCAAAAATCATAGCACATACCTTCCCAAATGAACCCACCTCCCAAAGCACCCAAACACTAAAAACTAAAATCTGAACCTGACCATGACACTAAGCCTCTTTGATCAATTTTTAAGCCCCACCCTCCTAGGCATCCCCCTGATTGCCCTAGCCCTGCTCCTCCCCTGAACACTTTTCCCTGCCCCAACCTCTCGATGAATGAACAACCGCCTCTTAACCCTTCAAGGCTGATTCATTAACCGCTTTACACAACAACTCCTCCTCCCTCTAAACATGGGAGGGCATAAATGAGCCCTTATGTTTGCATCTCTAATAATCTTTATTATTTCTATTAACATGTTAGGACTCCTCCCTTACACATACACCCCCACAACTCAACTCTCAATAAACCTAGGACTAGCTGTGCCCCTTTGACTAATAACAGTCATCATTGGAATACGGAAAAACCCAACCGCTGCTCTAGGCCACCTTCTGCCAGAAGGAACCCCTACTCCTTTAATCCCGGCCCTCGTTATTATCGAAACTATTAGCCTCTTTATCCGCCCTCTTGCTCTAGGTGTCCGACTCACAGCCAACCTCACAGCAGGCCACCTGCTAATACAACTAATTGCAACAGCTGCCTTCGTCCTTCTCCCTCTCATGCCAACTGTCGCAATCTTAACAACCATCCTGTTGTACCTCCTTACCCTACTAGAAGTGGCCGTGGCAATAATTCAAGCCTATGTCTTTGTTCTCCTATTAAGCCTCTACCTACAAGAAAACGTTTAATGGCACATCAAGCACATGCATACCACATAGTAGACCCAAGCCCATGGCCCCTAACAGGGGCAATCGCCGCCCTTTTGCTAACATCAGGCCTTGCAATCTGATTCCATTTTAACTCCCTTGTCCTAATAACCCTCGGCCTCATCCTGCTCCTACTTACAATATACCAATGATGACGAGACATTGTACGAGAGGGAACATTCCAAGGCCACCACACCCCACCCGTCCAAAAAGGACTCCGGTACGGAATAATCCTGTTTATTACCTCAGAAGTCTTTTTCTTTTTAGGCTTCTTCTGAGCCTTTTACCACGCAAGCCTGGCCCCCACCCCAGAACTTGGCGGCTGCTGACCTCCTACTGGCATCGTTCCACTAAACCCCTTTGAAGTCCCCCTTCTTAACACAGCAGTCCTCCTGGCTTCTGGGGTAACAGTCACTTGAGCTCACCACAGCATCATGGAGGGCGAACGGAAACAAACTATCCAATCCCTAACCCTTACAATTCTTCTAGGCTTCTACTTCACCTTCCTTCAAGGAATAGAGTACTATGAAGCCCCATTCACAATCGCAGACGGAGTTTATGGCTCAACCTTCTTTGTTGCCACCGGCTTCCACGGACTACACGTTATTATTGGCTCGACTTTCCTGGCCATCTGCCTCCTTCGCCAAGTTCAATATCACTTCACATCTGAACACCACTTCGGCTTTGAAGCAGCCGCCTGATATTGACACTTTGTAGACGTTGTCTGACTATTCCTCTACATCTCAATCTACTGATGAGGCTCATAATCTTTCTAGTATTAAATTAGTATATGTGACTTCCAATCACTCGGTCTTGGTTAAAATCCAAGGAAAGATAATGAATTTACTATTAACAATCTTGCTCATTACCACCATTCTCTCCCTCATTCTAGCCGTCGTCTCCTTCTGACTTCCCCTCATATCCCCCGACTACCAGAAACTATCCCCATATGAGTGCGGATTTGACCCCCTAGGATCAGCTCGACTTCCCTTCTCCCTCCGATTTTTTCTAGTTGCTATTCTGTTCCTCCTCTTCGACCTGGAAATCGCCCTTTTACTCCCCCTGCCCTGAGGGGACCAACTTCCTTCCCCAACCCTAACACTCATCTGAGCCACCGCCCTTTTAGTCTTACTTACCCTCGGACTAATTTACGAATGACTTCAAGGCGGCCTAGAGTGGGCTGAATAGGCAATTAGTTTAATTAAAACATTTGATTTCGGCTCAAAAACTTATGGTTAAAGTCCGTAATTGACCTAATGACCCCTATCCATTTTACATACTCCTCGGCCTTCCTGCTAGGACTAGCAGGCCTAGCATTCCACCGGACCCATCTCCTCTCCGCCCTTCTTTGTCTTGAAGGTATAATACTATCCCTATTTATTGCACTCTCACTATGGACCCTCCAACTTTCCTCAATTAGCTTTTCATCCGCCCCCATGCTACTCCTAGCTTTCTCAGCCTGTGAAGCAAGCGTAGGCCTTGCCCTCATAGTAGCCACAGCCCGCACACATGGGTCAGATCACTTACAAAGCTTGAACCTTCTCCAATGTTAAAAATCTTGATCCCAACAATTATGCTAATCCCAACAACCTGACTAGTACCCTCAAAATGACTATGGCCAACAACCCTCCTCCACAGCCTAGTAATTGCACTGGCCAGTCTCATATGACTAAAAAACACATCAGAAACAGGATGATCTTTTCTAAGCCCCTACCTGGCCACAGACCCTCTTTCAACCCCCCTATTAATTCTCTCCTGCTGACTCCTTCCCCTCATAATTCTAGCCAGCCAAAACCACACAGCCCACGAACCAATCAGCCGACAGCGCATATATATTTCCCTGCTCACCTCGCTACAATTTTTTCTTATCCTAGCTTTCGCTTCTACGGAAATAATTATGTTCTACGTGATATTTGAGGCTACCTTAATCCCCACCCTAATTCTCATCACACGTTGGGGGAACCAAACAGAACGCCTGAACGCCGGGACTTACTTCTTATTTTACACCCTAGCAGGATCCCTCCCCCTTCTAGTTGCCCTCCTCCTCCTTCAAAACTCCAACGGTTCCCTCTCCCTTCTAACTCTTCTCCACTCTCCATTGCCACAGCTCGCCACATATGCAGATAAAATCTGATGGGCCGGCTGTATCTTAGCATTCCTGGTTAAAATACCCCTTTACGGAGTACACCTCTGACTCCCAAAAGCTCACGTAGAAGCCCCCATTGCAGGCTCTATAATCCTAGCTGCGGTCCTCCTCAAACTGGGAGGCTACGGTATAATACGAATTCTTGTCACGCTAGAGCCCCTCACAAAAGAACTCAGCTACCCCTTCATTGTACTAGCCCTATGGGGCGTAATCATAACAGGCTCCATCTGCATACGTCAGACCGACCTAAAATCCCTCATTGCCTACTCATCTGTCAGCCACATAGGCCTCGTTGTAGGAGGAATTCTAATTCAAACCCCCTGAGGCTTCACCGGAGCCCTTATTCTCATAATCGCCCACGGCCTAACCTCCTCCGCACTGTTCTGCCTCGCCAATACAAGCTATGAACGAACACACAGCCGAACCATACTACTAGCTCGAGGAATACAAATAGCCCTCCCACTTATAACAGCGTGATGGTTTATTGCTAGCCTAGCCAACCTTGCCCTCCCTCCCCTGCCCAACCTCATAGCGGAACTAATGATTATTACATCTATGTTCAACTGGTCTTGATGAACTATTATTTTAACAGGGTTAGGCACTTTAATTACTGCTGGTTACTCCCTCTACATATTCCTAATAACACAACGCGGACCCTTGCCTAATCACATCCTAGCTTTAGAGCCCTCTCACACCCGAGAACACCTTCTGATTACCCTCCACCTACTTCCCCTCCTACTCCTTATCCTCAAGCCCGAACTAATCTGAGGCTGAGCCGCCTGTAGACATAGTTTAACCAAAACACTAGATTGTGATTCTAGGAACAGAGGTTAAAACCCTCTTGTCCACCGAGAGAGGCATGACGCAGTAAAGACTGCTAATCTTCACCCCTTTGGTTAAATTCCAGAGCTCACTCGCCCAATGCTTTTAAAGGATAATAGCTCATCCGTTGGTCTTAGGAACCAAAAACTCTTGGTGCAACTCCAAGTAAAAGCTATGCATTCCACCCCCCTAATCATAACCACCAGCCTAATTATTATTTTCGCCCTACTTGCACACCCGATCCTAACAACAATATCCCCTAAACCCCAAGACCCAGACTGAGCCTTAAAACAAGTAAAAACAGCAGTTAAAATGGCCTTCCTAGTCAGCCTACTCCCTCTCTCCCTTTTCCTGAACGAAGGGGCAGAAGCTGTGATTACCAACTGAAGCTGAATAAACACCCTTACATTTGACATTAACATTAGCCTTAAATTTGACCACTACTCCATTATCTTCACCCCAGTCGCCCTCTATGTCACCTGATCAATCCTTGAATTCGCATCATGATACATACACTCAGACCCCTTCATAAATCGTTTCTTCAAATACCTTCTAACATTTCTCATTGCCATAATCATCCTCGTAACCGCCAACAATATATTCCAACTATTTATCGGCTGAGAGGGAGTAGGCATCATATCCTTTCTTCTAATTGGGTGATGATACGCACGGGCAGACGCCAACACAGCTGCTCTACAAGCAGTTATCTATAATCGAGTGGGGGATATCGGCTTGATCTTCGCCATAGCATGAATGGCAACCCATCTTAACTCCTGAGAGCTTCAGCAAGTCTTCTTCTCCACCAAAGACATAGACCTCACCTTCCCCTTAATTGCCTTAATTCTAGCTGCCACCGGCAAATCAGCTCAGTTCGGCCTCCATCCTTGACTGCCCTCTGCCATAGAGGGCCCCACACCGGTCTCTGCCCTACTGCACTCCAGCACAATAGTTGTTGCAGGAATCTTCCTTCTCATTCGAACAAGCCCCCTAATAGAAAATAACCCCACAGCCCTGACACTCTGCCTATGCCTCGGAGCCCTAACAACCTTCTTTACTGCCACCTGTGCGCTCACCCAAAATGATATCAAAAAGATTGTTGCCTTCTCTACCTCTAGCCAACTAGGCCTCATGATAGTGACCATCGGACTAAACCAACCACAACTTGCCTTCCTCCATATCTGCACCCATGCATTCTTTAAGGCCATGCTCTTCCTATGTTCAGGCTCAATCATCCACAGCCTAAATGATGAACAAGACATTCGGAAAATAGGAGGGATACACCACCTCACCCCCTTTACCTCTTCTTGCCTAACCATCGGGAGCCTGGCCCTAACCGGGACCCCTTTTCTAGCCGGCTTCTTTTCAAAGGACGCCATCATTGAAGCCCTAAACACCTCCTACCTAAACGCCTGAGCCCTACTCCTCACCCTACTAGCAACCTCCTTCACAGCTATTTACAGCCTCCGTGTCGTATACTTCGTATCAATGGGTCACCCACGCTTTAACTCCTTATCCCCCATCAACGAAAACAACCCAGCCGTTATTAACCCCATCAAACGACTAGCCTGAGGCAGCATTATTGCCGGCCTTTTAATCACCTCAAACATCCTGCCAATAAAAACCCCCATTATAACAATACCCCCTCTTCTTAAATTAGCAGCCCTTATTGTAACCATTCTTGGCCTCCTAACTGCTCTAGAACTAGCCTCCCTAACCACAAAACAAGTCAAGCCAACACCAAACCTTTACCCTCACCACTTCTCAAACATGCTCGGATTCTTCCCAACTGTCATTCATCGCCTCTTCCCCAAAATCAATCTTGCCTTAGGACAAGCCATTGCCAGCCAAACAGTTGATTTAACATGACTAGAGAAAGTGGGCCCTAAGGCAATCACCAGCCTTAATACCCCCCTTGTCACCACCATTAGCAACACTCAACAGGGCTCAATCAAAACATACATGGCCCTGTTCCTCCTAACCCTTGCCTTCGCAACCCTCACTCTACTGATCTAACTGCTCGTAAAGCCCCTCGACTTAACCCCCGAGTTAACTCTAACACAACAAACAAAGTGAGCAACAACACCCAGGCCCCTACCATAAGTATACCTCCCCCATACGAATATATCAAAGCCACCCCATCTACATCTCCTCGAAACATCGCATGTCAATCCAACTCATCTACAACAACCCATGAATACTCTCCCCATCCACCGAAAAGCATGACGAATACTAAAGCCACAACCCCAGAGTACATCAACATGGAAACTAACACGGGCCAACTTCCTAACGCCTCAGGGTAGGGCTCTGCAGCTAACGCCGCAGAATAAGCAAACACCACCAGCATCCCTCCTAAGTAAATTAAGAACAATACCAATGACAGAAAAGACCCCCCATGTCAAATCAACACCCCACACCCAAATCCCGCGACCACTACCAAACTTAAAGCACCAAAATAGGGAGAAGGATTAGAAGCAACTGCTACTAGACCTAGAACCAAACCTAATAAAAATAAAGACATAACATAAGTCATAATTCCTGCCAGGATTTTAACCAAGACCTGTGGCGTGAAAAACCACTGTTGTTATTCAACTACAAGAACCTTAATGGCAAGCCTACGCAAAACCCATCCCTTAATAAAAATTGCAAACGACATAGTCGTTGATCTCCCAACCCCCTCTAACATCTCCGCCTGATGAAACTTCGGATCCCTCCTAGGACTCTGCTTAATTGCCCAAATTCTCACAGGACTATTCCTAGCTATACACTACACCTCTGACATCGCCACAGCCTTCTCATCCGTAGCTCACATCTGCCGAGACGTTAACTACGGCTGGCTTATTCGTAACCTCCACGCAAACGGAGCCTCTTTCTTTTTTATCTGCATTTACTTCCACATTGGACGAGGCCTCTACTACGGCTCCTACCTAAACAAAGAGACATGAAACATCGGAGTAATTCTTCTATTCCTGGTTATAGCAACTGCCTTTGTAGGCTACGTACTACCCTGAGGACAAATATCTTTCTGAGGGGCCACTGTAATTACAAATCTCTTGTCTGCTGTCCCTTATGTAGGAAACACACTAGTTCAATGAGTTTGAGGGGGGTTCTCAGTTGATAATGCAACCCTCACCCGCTTCTTCGCATTCCACTTCCTCCTCCCATTCATTATTGCGGCCGCTACGGTAGTTCACCTTATCTTCCTGCACGAAACCGGCTCCAACAATCCCCTTGGCCTAAACTCAGACGCAGACAAAATCCCATTCCACCCATATTTTTCCTACAAAGACCTTGTAGGCTTTGCAGTCCTCCTTACCGCACTAACAACCCTTGCCCTGTTCTCCCCTAACTATTTGGGAGACCCGGATAACTTCATCCCCGCCAACCCTCTAGTTACACCCGCCCACATCAAGCCAGAGTGATACTTCCTATTCGCATATGCAATCCTTCGATCCATCCCAAACAAACTAGGAGGAGTCCTAGCTCTCGTTGCCTCCATCCTTATCCTCATGACTGTCCCCCTCCTCCACACCTCAAAACAACGAGGTCTCACTTTCCGCCCCATCACCCAATTCCTGTTCTGAACCCTTATTGCCGATGTAGCCATCTTAACTTGAATCGGAGGAATGCCCGTAGAACATCCCTACGTAATCATCGGCCAAATCGCCTCCGTCCTTTACTTCTCCCTATTTTTATTCTTAATGCCCATAGCAGGGTGATTAGAAAACAAAGTGCTTCAATAACCCAGCACTAGTAGCTCAGACTCAGAGCGCCGGTCTTGTAAACCGGATGTCGGGGGTTAAAATCCCCCCTACTGCTCAAAAAGGAAGGATTTTAACCTCCACCACTGGCTCCCAAAGCCAGCATTCTTAGTTAAACTACTTCTTGATAGTACATATATGTATTATCACCATACATATATATTAACCATTTAATACCATGCAAGTATTCATTACTGAAATATTCAAAATTAATAGATTTTAAACATAAAGCAGGTAAAAAATATGAAGAGATATTAAAACCATAACAAGAAGACTAATAAAAATAGATATAGCCAATAAACGTAAGTTAAAATTCAACACAATACTAATAAGGAATGTTACACCAAGAATCAACATCCCGCCAAACTCAAATATTTAATGTAGTAAGAACCGACCATCAGTTGATTTCTTAATGCATACTCTTATTGATGGTCAGGGACAGTGATTGTGGGGGTTTCACTTAGTGAATTATTCCTGGCATTTGGTTCCTACTTCAGGGCCATTACTTGGCCCTTCCTCATTCTTTCATCGACGCTGACATAAGTTAATGGTGGAACACATATGGCGAGATAACCCCCCATGCCGGGCGTTCTCTCCACAGGGGTCAGGGTGTCTTTTTTCTGTTTTCCTTTCACTTGACATTTCAGAGTGCAACGGAACAACGCAAAATAAGGTTGAACATTTCCTTGCTCTGGTAAATAATGTTAATGAATAAAGTCTATTACAGAAGTATTGCATAACTGATATCAAGAGCATAAGATGTGTTTAATTCTCCTAACATACCTGTTATTACCCCCAGGGTTTATTAGCGTAAACCCCCCTACCCCCCTAAACTCCTGAGATTCTATTTATCCTGTAAACCCCCCGGAAACAGGAGAACCCCGAGTTTAAAATTACCCACCGAAAATGCGTCTATTTACATTATTAAAATAATGCGCGT